TTTTAGGCCTATTTATTTTAAATTTGTTAGTACTAAAAATTATTATTTTATAAAAAAAATATTTTAGTTAAAAATTAGTATTTAGGTAACCTCTCTAGCTGGACAAAATACCAGCGTTCTTTTGTTTGTAAGAGAGCAGGGTAACCTCTCTAGCTGGACAAAATACCAGCGTTCTTTTGTTTGTAAGAGAGCAGGGTAACCTCTCTAGCTGGACAAAATACCAGCGTTCTTTTGTTTGTAAGAGAGCAGGGTAACCTCTCTAGCTGGACAAAATACCAGCGTTCTTTTGTTTGTAAGAGAGCAGGGTAACCTCTCTAGCTGGACAAAATACCAGCGTTCTTTTGTTTGTAAGAGAGCAGGGTAACCTCTCTAGCTGGACAAAATACCAGCGTTCTTTTGTTTGTAAGAGAGCAGGGTAACCTCTCTAGCTGGACAAAATACCAGCGTTCTTTTGTTTGTAAGAGGGGGGTAAAAATTTTCTGTCTGACAAAAAAAACCCAAAAAAAAAACCGGGGCTGTAAATATAGGCATTTATTGGACTAAAATAATAAAGGTAAAAATTCACATTGTCTATCCTATCAAGATAGCCCTTTTATCAGGCACTTTATTTTTTAAAAAATCAATTTTGTTTTATACTCCAAATTTTTTTATAACATAAAAAAAAGGGGGTTTCTTCAAAATTTTAGTAGAAAAATTTTTCAAAATTTTGAAAAATTTTGACGATTTTGAAAAAAAAGTTTTTTTGCTACTGGTAAAATTTCATTTGTTTTTTTTTTTCAAAAAAAAAATTTCAATTTTTTCAAAAAAATGAAAAAAAAATGAAAAAAAAAATTTTGAAAAATTTAAAGCTGAAATTTTGGCAGTAAAATTTTTGAAAATTAAAATTTCCAAATTTTGGTCCATCATTAATAACTTATTGGTTTACAGAGTATATAAGCTTTATGATATATAGTAGATCATTTATACGTATATAGAAAAGTAAAAAAAAAAAAAAAAAGAAGCTAATACTATCTTCTTATATATAAAGATTTAATATAAATAAATTAAAATCTTAAATTCAAAGCTTTTATATTATTATATATATATATATTAAATATTTATAAATATATAAATAATATTACATATATATATATTAAATATTTATAAATTTATAAATAATATTATATATATATATATATAAAAATATTAATTATTTATAAAAAAAAGTTTATATATACAAATATAAATATAACATTAAATTTATAAAAATTATTTGTTAATATATAATATTTACATATAAAAAAAAAAATTCTCCTTTATTTATTAGTTAATAAATGTATTATATTGATCTTTAATATTATCATTCTAAACTTTTGTTCTAATAATAAATTATAAATCAATATACAAATTTAAGCATTTATATGGCGGCATATTTTAATCTTATGTTATAAATGTATCCCGCCATATAAAGTTTTTTTGCTTTTGGATTTCAGAAAAGCTTGGGTTAAATGTGAGTGCTAGCGATAAAAAAAATATATTTAGAGAAATTATTAGTTTAGGGGACAGTAATTAATATTATAAATTCGGGGGGCCGAGATATAGTTGAGTTTAAATAGTATAGACAAAATTTGTGCCAGCAGTTGCGGTTACACAAATTATGCATTGAAATCTTGTTAGGTATAGTAAATCGGGGGGTACTAGATTGAATATATTTTTATTGGGTGAAATTTTAAAAATTTATTAATTTAGGTTTTAAGGCTGAGGGTAAGGCTGGAAAATTTTATTATAAACTAGGATTAGATACCCTATTATAAAAATGTAAGTATAAAACCTAAATTATTAATAGTTAAGTTCTTAAAAATTAATAAAGATGGCGGTGTTTTAGTCTATTCAGAGGAATCTGCCCTGTAATTGATATTCCACGATTTAAATTACTTGTTTTTTTAGTTTATATATCGCTGTAGATTGAATATTTCTATTGAATAATAATGTTCATGATTTTGATAAAAAGAATATCAAGTCAAGATGTAGCTTATAGATAAGAAGAGGTGGATTACATTAATTATATTTATGGTTAATAATTTGAAATGATTATTATAAAATGGATTTGAAGGTAATTTTTTAAAAAGATTTTAAAGATGATTTTAGCTCTAGAATATGTACATATCGCCCGTCGCTTTCACTATAAAGTGGAATAAGTCGTAACATAGTAGGTGTACTGGAAAGTGTTTCTAGAATACAAATTAAAGCTTTAATAAGCGTTTTATTTACGTTAAAGAGATTATTTTAACGGGTATAGTTTGAGGGAGAAACTATCTTAATAAAAAGAAATAATCTGAAATATAAAGGAAAAATTTTTAGGTTTTAGTAAAATTATTGAAAAAATTTGTTTAGAAGTAGAGAATTAGTATTGTGAAAGAAATTTTTATTTTAAAAAGAAGAAGAATTTATATTTTGTACCTTGGGTATCAGGGTTTATTAAAAAGGGGCTATATATATTAGTATTCTCGAATTTAAAAGAGCTACTAGGATAGAATTTTTACTGTTGCAGAAGTAATATAAATGTTTTAGTAGGGGTGAAATATTAATCGGTTTTAAATATATCTAGTTTTTTAAGAAAAAAATTTAATTTTCTTTTGCTTAAATAATTTTTTTAATCTTTAATTGATTATTTAGTAAAATTAATAATTTATGGGTTGAGCTTTAAATTAAATTTATAAAATAGAGGGGTTTATTTTATAATAAGTAGGATTTATAGGGTCTATCATAGTGAATTATATCTTAATTTAATTTTAATAAAATTTTTATATTCTTATTTATGTTTTTTATTAAAATTTAGGCTAAAATAGGGGTTGTCTAGAAATAATGATAAAATTAGTATAATGAAAATTAAAATTTATATGGAAATGTAGGTTTAATTAAGGAATTCGGCAAAAATTTTTCCCACCTGTTTATTAAAAACATGGCCTTTTGATTATAATTTAAGGTCTGGCCTGCCCAATGATTTAATTTAATGGCCGCGGTATACTGACCGTGCAAAGGTAGCATAATCATTAGTTTTTTAATTGAAAGCTTGTATGAAAGGTTGAATGAGGAAAGAGCTGTCTCAATTAAAATTTTTTAAAATTTTATTATTTAGTAAAAAGGCTAAAATAATTATAAAAGACGAGAAGACCCTATAGAGTTTTATATTTTTTATTTAAAGGGTAATTAGAATACATATCTTTATTTATAAAAAGTATTTGATTGGGGTGATTGAATAATTTAATAAACTTTTTTTATAAAATATTTCACTGATAAGTGTTAATATGATCCTTTTTTAAAGATTAAAAGAAAAAATTACCTTAGGGATAACAGCGTTATTTTTCTAGAGAGTTCATATCGAAAGAAAAGTTTGCGACCTCGATGTTGGATTAAAATTTAGGTTTGGTGAAGAAGCTGAATCATTAGGTCTGTTCGACCTTTAAAATTTTACATGATCTGAGTTTAGACCGGCGTGAGCCAGGTTGGTTTCTATCTTTATAGAAATAATATTTTTTAGTACGAAAGGACCAAAAATATGTTACATTAGTAAAATCTTGAACACTATCTGTTGTTTTGGCAGAATAGTGCAGTGGATTTAGAATCTTTGTATGTAAAAGATTTTTACAAATAACACTTGGTGTTAAAAGATTCTATTCTTATAATTTTGACTAGGTTAATTCAAATTATTTGTGTTTTAGTAGGAGTTGCTTTTCTTACTTTATTAGAACGAAAGGTATTAGGGTATATTCATTTACGTAAAGGACCTAATAAATTAGGAATTCTTGGTTTATTACAACCGTTTAGAGATGCAATTAAATTATTTTCTAAGGAGCAGCTTTTACCAATTTATTCTAATCTAATAGTTTTTTATGTTTCTCCTGTAGCTAATTTGCTTTTTTCTTTAATACTTTGATTAAGAATACCTTTTTTTTCTGTAAATTTAAGATTTAATTTATCTTTTCTTTTTATTTTAAGAGTATCTAGATTAGGGGTTTATACAATTATGCTTTCAGGGTGGGCTTCTAATTCTAATTATGCTTTATTAGGAGGTTTACGGGCTATTGCCCAGATAATTTCTTATGAAGTAAGATTAATTTTAATTTTATTATCATTTTTATTTTTTATTTATAGATTTAAAATAAGGGATTTTTTTATTTATCAAAAAAATTCATGATTTTTATTTAATGTTTTTCCTTTAAGAGTTATACTTTTGGTTTCATTGTTGGCTGAAACAAATCGGTCTCCATTTGATTTTGCTGAGGGGGAATCTGAATTGGTTTCTGGGTTTAATGTTGAGTATAGAAGTGGTGGGTTTGCTATAATTTTTTTAGCAGAATATGCTAGAATTTTATTTATAAGAATATTTTGTTCTTTAGTATTTTTAGGGGGTTTATCTGATTCTTTATTTTTCTTTGTTGAGTTATCTTTAATAGGATTTTTTTGAATTTGGGTTCGTGGAAGATTGCCACGTTATCGTTATGATAAATTAATATATTTAGTATGAAAATGTTATTTACCCCTATCTTTAGGGTTAATAATTTTTTATGTTTCGTTTAGGGGAAATAATTTATTTTTGTACATATAACTAATTTTTTTTAGTATAAGTTAATAGAAAATTTTAATTTCTTTTTTATATTTTCAAAATATACACTTATTCAAGTTCATTAACTAAAAAGTTTTAAATAAAATTGAATCTCATATTTTTGCAACTAAAGGATTAATTATAAAAAATATAAAATATAGGATGGTTAAGATTTGACCCGTAATAATATATGGTCTTTCTACAGGTCGGGCTCCAATTCAAGTTAAAAGAATAATTATAGCTAGAAGGGTTCAAAATAGAAACTTATTTAGGGGATAAAATTGAGTTCTTAAGAATTTTTTTTTATTTATAAAGGGTAATATATATAAAATAGCAATTGATATAACTAAGGCTACTACTCCCCCTAATTTATTGGGGATAGAACGTAGAATAGCATAAGCAAAAAGAAAATATCATTCTGGTTGGATATGGATTGGTGTTACTAGTGGATTAGCAGGTGTAAAATTATCGGGGTCTCCTAGAAGATAGGGCATTTGAAGAGAAAGTGTAACTAATCTTATTATTAAAATTAGGGCTCCTACTAGGTCTTTGAATGTAAAATATGGATGGAAAGGTAATTTATCAATATTACTTGCGGATCCAATGGGATTATTAGACCCAGTTTGATGTAAAAATAAAAGGTGAACTAAGATTAGGGCAGAAACAATAAAAGGAAGAACAAAGTGAAAGGCAAAAAATCGTGTAAGGGTTGCATTATCTACTGCAAATCCCCCTCAAATTCATTGTACAATTATATTTCCTAAATAAGGAATTGCTGATACTAGGTTTGTGATTACTGTCGCTCCTCAAAAAGATATTTGTCCTCATGGTAAAACATATCCTAAAAAAGCTGTTGCTATTACTAAAAAAAAAATGGTTACTCCTGATATTCATGTTTCTAGAAAATTGTAGGATCTATAATAAATACCTCGACCAATATGGATATATAAACAAATAAAGAAAAAAGAGGCCCCATTAGCATGGAAAGTTCGTAGTAACCACCCATAATTTACATTTCGACAAATGTGAGCTACTCTATTAAATGCAAATTCAATATTAGGACAATAATGTATTGCTAGAAATAGACCTGTTAAAATTTGAATTCCTAAACATAAACCTAGAAGTCTTCCAAAGTTTCATATAGATGAGATATTGGTTGGTGTTGGAAGATTAATTAATGAGCTATTAAAAATTTTATATAAAGGATTTTTTTTTAGGTGTTTTATCATTATTTTTGTCGAAGAGGTCCTTTGATAAAATCAGTTATTTTTACTGTTACAATTAATGTTACAAGAAGATACCTTATAAGAGCCACAGGAATTTGTTTAAGGGGTTCATTAAAAATTTTAGTTAAAAAAATTTTATTTTGCGGAGATAAAATTTCTTGATTAATTATAATTTTTGATGAATTAGCTAATATAGAAAAAAAGGTATCTTTTGTAAAAAAAAATAATATTATAATAAAGATTATAAAAAAAAATAAAATTAGAGTTTTAAATTTAGGAAATTTAAATTTTTCATTTGAAGCAACCCTGGTTATATAAATAAATATTACTAATATACCACCAACTATAATTAGAAAAATAATGTATCCAAATCAAAAATTTAAATATATTAATCCGGCGGTTAGAGATGTATTAATAGTTAATAAAAGTAAAATGTAACCTAATGATAGGGGGTGATTTATTATTATAAAAAGAAGGGATAGGATGTTAGTTAAAAAAAAAAGAAATATAATTTCAGAAAATAGTTTAAATAAAATATTAGTTTTGGAGATTAAAGTTAGAAGTTTTCTTTTTCTGAAGTTTTAAAAGTCTTACTTATTTTTGGTTTACAAGACCAATATTTTTAATTAAATTATTAAAACAATGATAACAATTTTTTATTCTTATTCTTTTTTTGTTTTATTTTTTTCTGGGATGGCAGTTTATGTCTTAAAATACAAACATTTTTTATTAATATTACTTAGATTGGAAATTATAGTTTTATCTATTTATATAATAATATTTTTTTATTTTTTTCAGTTTCAATCTGAGGAGTTTATTAATATAATTTATTTAGCTATGAGAGTATGTGAGGGTGCTTTGGGACTAACTTTATTAGTTGTTTTAATTCGTACTCATGGGGTAGATATAGTTTTGATATTTGATAATTTATGATAGTTTATGGATTTAATTTTAATATTAGTATTTTTGATTTTAATTTCTTTTTTTGTAAGTTTTTGATTTGTTGTTTTTTGCGGTATTTTGTTATCTTTTTTTTTTATATTAAAATTAAGGTTTAGGGTGGAAGTTCTAAATTTTTCTTGTGGTTTGGGGATGGATTTAATGTCTTTTACTTTAGTTGGATTGAGAATTTGAATTTGTTGTTTAATATTATTAGCAAGAGGCGAAATTAATAAATTAAAAGTTTATAGAAAAAAATTTATTTTTGTAGTTCTTGTATTGTTAATAAGTTTAATAATTACATTTAGTTCAATAAATTTATTTGTTTTTTATTTATTCTTTGAGGTAAGATTAATTCCAACTTTAGTTTTAATTATTGGTTGGGGTAATCAGCCTGAGCGTATTAGAGCTGGTATATATCTTTTATTTTATACTCTTTTAGTTTCATTACCAATGATAGTTGGTCTATTTTTTTTAGATAGCCAAAATTTTAGTTTAGAGTTTTATTTTTTTAGAGGATTTTATAATTTGTTTTTGTATATTTGTTTAAGGATAGCTTTTTTTGTTAAGATTCCAATATTTTTAGTTCATTTATGACTTCCCAAGGCTCATGTAGAGGCTCCGGTGTCAGGTTCAATAATTCTGGCTGGTATTATATTAAAGTTAGGGGGATATGGTCTTCTTCGAAGAATAAAGGTTTTATACAAGATTGGGGTAAAATTTAACTTAAGATTTGTTTTAATTTCTATTGTAGGTGCAGTTATTATTTCTTTAGTATGTGTTCGGCAGAGAGATATAAAAATATTGATTGCTTATTCTTCAGTTTCTCATATAGGAGTTGTTTTAGCAGGAATTTTAACTTATAATTTATGGGGGGCCTGGGGTGCTTTAGGTTTAATATTAGCTCATGGTTTGAGGTCTTCAGGACTTTTTTGTATCGCTAATTTGCTTTATGAGCGAACTCATAGACGTAGAATATATTTAAATAAGGGGATAATAAATATTATTCCTAGATTATCTCTTTGATGGTTTCTTTTTTGTTCTTCAAATATATCTGCTCCACCATCACTAAATTTATTGGGGGAAATTATTTTAATTAATTCAATTTATTTATATAGAAGAATTTTATTGATTTTTTTGTTTTTTTTAGTTTTTTATAGTGGAGTATATTCTTTGTTTTTATTTTCTTTTACACAGCATGGACAAGTTTATTCAGGTTTGTTTTCTATTAATTATATTAATGAGCGAGAATATTTTTTATTATTTCTTCACTGGGTTCCTTTAAACTTATTGTTTTTAAAGGGTGAATTATTTGTTTCATGAATTTGTTTAAATAGTTTAAGTTAAAACTTCAATTTGTGGGATTGAAAATATAAATATATTATTTTAGGCAATTTTTTTCTGTGAGGTATTTTCTTGAATTTTAGCTAGAATTTCTGGTTTGTTTTTTATTTTAAGGCTTTTATTTTCTTTTTTAAATTATAGAATTTTTTTTGAGTTTAATTTAACTTTTTTAGTTCATGGGGAATTTGGGGCAGTTTTTTATTTTGATTGAATAACTTTTCTTTTTATGAGTTTTGTTCTTTATATTTCAAGTTTAATTTTTAGGTATAGAAAAGAATATATATTAGGGGATATTTTTTTAAAGCGGTTTATTTTTTTAATAATTATATTTGTATTTTCTATAATAATATTAATTATAAGAATAAATTTAGTTGCAATTTTAGTGGGTTGAGATGGGTTGGGTCTTGTTTCTTATGCTTTAGTAATTTATTATCAAAATGTGAAATCATTTAATGCAGGGATATTTACTGCTCTTTCAAACCGAATTGGTGATGCTGCAATTTTAGTAGGTATTTCTTTTATAGGTGGAAGAATTGGTAGATGAAATTATCTGTTTTATTATATAAATAATATAAATATAAATTTTGTTGCTTTATTTTTAGTACTAGCTTCAATTACTAAAAGAGCTCAAATTCCTTTTTCATCATGATTACCTGCTGCTATAGCTGCACCTACCCCTGTATCTTCTCTGGTTCATTCTTCAACATTGGTTACTGCTGGGGTTTATTTATTAATTCGTTCAAGAGAATTATTTAATTTTTATATTTTAAATATTTTACTTTATTTATCTTTATTTACTATGTTTATAGCTGGGTTGGCTGCTAATTTTGAGTGAGATTTAAAAAAAATTATTGCTTTGTCAACATTATCACAATTGGGGTTAATAGTAACTATTTTATGTTTAGGGGGCCCCGATTTAGCATTTTTTCATTTATTAACCCACGCTTTATTTAAGGCTTTATTGTTTATATGTGCTGGGGTTATTATTCATAATTTAGGAGATATCCAAGATATTCGAATAATAGGGGGCCAAATTATGTATTTACCTTTAACATGTGCTTGTATAAGTATAAGAAATTTTGCTTTGTGTGGGATGCCCTTTTTAGCTGGGTTTTATTCTAAGGATTTAGTGGCTGAAATTTTATCTATAAGAGTTTCTGGTTGAATGGTTTATAGAGTTTTTTATTTTTCTATTGGTTTAACAGTTTCTTATTCAATTCGTTTGTCTTATTTTATTTTTTTTGGGGATTATAATGTCTTGCCTTTAAGAATAATAAGGGAGCATAATAATAAGACTATAAATAAAAGTATACTAGGTTTAATTTTTTTTGTTGTGTTTATAGGGGCAATTTTTTCGTGAATTTTTATTAAAACTCCATATTTTATTTTTCTTCCTTTTATAATAAAATTAATGACTTGTTTTATAATTGTTCTTGGAATAATAAGTGGGGTGGAAATATTTCAAATAAAGTATTTTTATAATAGTTTAAAGAAATATAGATTTTTAATATTTATTTCTGGAATGTGAAATATACCTAATTTATCAACTATTAGTGTTATTAAACCTTTTATATTTTTAGGAAAAGAATTTTTTAAAAATTTTGATCACGGGTGATTAGAATATTATGGTAAAAGTGGATTAATCCAGGAATTAATTTGATTTTCTAAAAATATTCAAGTTTTTAGTATAAATCATATAAAAATTTATTTTTTAATTTTTTTATTGTATAGTGGGTGTATTTTATTAATTTTTATTTATTTAAATAGCTTAAATAAGAGCATAACATTGAAGATGTTAGGGTAGTTTGGACTTTTAAATATTTAAATTTATAGAATAATATTAAATTTATAGGATAATAATCCAATTTAGCAATGAAAGTGCTATGTTTTTTTAAACTATATAAATAGAACTAAAAACAGGATTTCACTGCTTAAAAATAAAGTTAGAAGCTTTTTTTTGAGTAAACTTAGTTCCTTGATTGGAATTGTTTTCAATTTTATCATTAACAATGATATACCTCTTTTTGGTTTCAATCAATTAAATGAGGGTGGGCCAACACCAATATTTTTAGGTCGAAACTAAATACAATTATTTTGTTTCTCATTTATAAGATAGACTAAAATTAGTATTTTTTAAATGCAAATTAAATGTTTTTTAAACTACAATCCTATTTTACTCAATTTAGAGCTCCTTGATTTCATTCATGAAATAAACCATATAATAAAATTATAACAAAAATTATTAGGCATATATAAATATTTCATACATTAGATCTTTTATAAATTAAGATTAAAGGTAAAAATATAGTTAGTTCAACATCAAAGATTACAAAAATAATAGCAATTAGGAAAAAGTGTAATGAAAAGGGTAATCGTGCTAAGTTTTTAGGATCAAACCCACATTCAAAGGGTCTTCTTTTTTCTCGGTCGTAAAAAGATTTTTTAGAAATTAAATTTAATATTGAGACTATTACTGTTAGAATTAAGCAGATTATTAATGATAATAGATAGATTTTATATATTACTTATACTACATGTAGATTTTTTGATTGGAAGTCAAATATAATAGTTTATATTATATAAGTTAGTAGTTATCTACCTCATCAATAAATTGAGATGTATAAAAATAATCATACTACATCTACAAAGTGTCAATATCAGGCAGCAGCCTCAAAGCCGAAGTGATGAATAGAGGAAAAATGGTTTATATATATACGAATAAGGCATGTTAATAAAAATGTTGAGCCAACCAGAACATGTATTCCATGAAGTCCAGTAGTTAAAAAGAAGGTCGATCCATATACTCTATCAGCAATAGAAAAGGGGGCTTCTATATATTCAAATCCTTGAAGAATTGAAAAATATACTCCTAATATTACTGTTAAAGTTAATCTTTGAATTGCTTGATTATAATTATTTTCTATTAATCTGTGATGTGTTCAAGTAATAGTTAAACCAGAAGATAATAAGATTAGTGTATTTAATAGTGGGATTTCTAGGGGGTTAAAGGTAATAATTCCTTTTGGGGGTCAGTTTAATCCAAGTTCAATTGTTGGTGCTAATCTTGAGTGAAAAAAGGCTCAAAAGAATGCAAAGAAAAAAAAGATTTCTGAAATAATAAATAAAATTATTCCCCATCGTAAACCTCTTGTTACTTTTATAGTGTGATTTCCTTGATGTGTTCTTTCTCGGGTGATATCTCGCCATCATTGGAAAGAAATAATAGAAGTTAAAATAATTCTTATAATAGCTAAATCTGGTTTGAATAAATGAAATCATTTAATAATTCCTATTAGTATGGAAAAAACTCTTAAAGAGGCTAGTAATGGTCAGGGTCTTTGATTAACAAGATGAAATGGGTGGTTTTGTTTCATTTAATTTACTTCTCTTGAGTATAATGTGGTAAGAATAGAAAAAACATATGCTTGGATTATTGCTACAGCAGATTCAAGAGTTAAAAGAAGGATTTGTGCTGTAATTAAAATAGGTAATAGGTGGGGCCTTAAAGAGTTTCCTGAGTTTCCTATTAATGTTAATAATAGGTGTCCAGCAATTATATTAGCAGTTAAGCGAATGGCTAGTGTTCCTGGACGGATAATGTTTCTTGTTGTTTCAATAATTACAAGGAATGGTAAAAGTACTCTTGGGGCTCCTTGGGGGACTAAATGTGCAAATATATGAGTTATATTATTAATTCAACCATAAATTATGAATCTTATTCATAGAGGGATTCTTAAGGCTAAAGTAAAGGTTATATGACTGGATCTTGTAAAAATATAAGGAAATAATCCTATAAAATTGTTTATTATAATAAAAGTGAATAATCTTGAAAATAAAAGGGTTCTTCCCTTATTGACAGGATTTTTGATTAGAATTTTAAATTCTTTGTGTATTAACGAGATTAATATAATTCATATAAAATTTCATCGAGATGGAATTAATCAAAATATAGATGGTATTCTAAAGATTAAAATAGAGCTAATTCAATTTAAAGAAAATGTTGGGTAGGTTGATGGATCAAACGAGGAAAATAGGTTTGCTATCATTTTCAAGATAAAAATAAATTTTTATTTTTTGTTGTTTTATATATTGGTAAATAATAGAAGAGGAAATAATTTAAAATAATGGTTACAATAAACAGAATAGAAAAAAATAAATATAGGGTGATTCAGCTAATAGGTGCTATTTGTGGAATTAAAAATTATTACTATTATTTAATAATTTTAACTTGACAAGTTAATGTTATTTTTTAACTAAATTTTTTCATTAGAAGTAAGAGCTAATTTACTATAGGGTGGTTTAAGAGACCAGTGCTTGCTTTCAGCCATCTAATGTTAATTTTGATTAAGATTAACTCATTTTAGAAAAAATTTAGGTCTAATTCTTTCAATTACAATTGGCATAAAACTATGGTTTGCCCCACAAATTTCTGAACATTGACCAAATAACAGTCTTGTCCGGTTAATAAAAAAGTTTGATTGATTTAAACGACCAGGGGTTCTATCGATTTTTACCCCTAATGAGGGAATAGCTCAAGAGTGAATAACATCAGTTGATGTTGTTAAGATTCGAATTTGAGTATTATATGGAATAACTAGTCGGTTATCTACATCTAATAGGCGGAAACTAAATAATTTTAATTCATTTGAGGGAATTATATAAGAATCAAATTCAATATTTTTATAATCTGAATATTCATATGATCAATATCATTGATGTCCAATAGTTTTAATAGAAATTATTGGGTTATAATTCTCATCTAAAATATAAAGTAGGCGAAGAGATGGCAGGGCAATAATAATAAGAATTAGGGCTGGAAGAATAGTTCAAATTATTTCAATTAACTGTCCTTCAAGGAGGAATCGATGAATGAAATTATTGAATAATATGGATAAAAGTATTTGTCCTACTAGAATAGTAATAATAATAAGAATTAATAGGGTATGGTCGTGAAAAAATGTTAGTTGTTCTATAAGTGGGGATGCTCTATCTTGTAAAAGGAGGGTTTTTCAAGTTGAAATTTCTAAAAAAAGATTAATCTTTATATTTGGGGTTTAAATCCATTGCACTATTCTGCCATATTAGAAATTGATAGTTATAGCAGGAAGCTCATTGTATCTATGTTCTGCAGGTGGAAGTTTTTGTATTCATTCGATTGAAGAGGCTAAATTAAGAGGTGAGATGGCTAATCGTTTAGCTGAAAACCTTTCTCATAAGATAAAAATAAAATAAAAAATTCTGATTAAGGATATTAATCTTCCAATTGAGGAAATAATATTTCATATAATATAAGCGTCGGGATAGTCAGAGTATCGTCGGGGTATCCCTCTTAATCCTAAGAAATGTTGGGGGAAAAATGTTAAATTGACTCCAATAAATATTGAAATAAATTGAATTTTTAAGTATTTATTATTTAATGTTAATCCAGTAAATAAAGAAAATCATTGGACAATTCCTGCTATAATAGCAAATACTGCTCCTATAGATAAAACGTAGTGGAAGTGAGCTACTACATAATATGTATCATGAAGAATAATATCAATTGATGAGTTAGCTAAAACAACTCCTGTTAGTCCCCCTATAGTAAATAGAAATAAGAATCCTAATGCTCAAAGAGATCTTGGCCTAGGTGAAATTTGGGCTCCGTGATATGTAGCTAATCATCTAAAAATTTTAATTCCGGTAGGAACAGCAATAATTATTGTTGCTGAAGTAAAATATGCTCGTGTATCTACATCTATTCCTACTGTAAATATATGATGTGCTCAAACTACAAATCCTAAAAGTCCAATAGCTCTTATTGCGTAAATTATTCCTAAAACACCAAAAGCTTCTTTTTTTCCTCTTTCTTGACTAATAATATGAGAAATTATCCCAAATCCTGGAAGAATTAAAATATAAACTTCTGGGTGTCCAAAAAATCAAAATAGGTGTTGGTATAAAATAGGATCCCCTCCTCCAGCTGGGTCAAAAAATGATGTATTGATATTTCGATCTGTTAATAATATAGTAATTCCTCCTGCTAGAACAGGTAAGGATAAAAGAAGAAGAATTGCTGTAATTTTAACAGATCAGGTAAAAAGTGAAAGTTGTTCAGGCTTTATTCCTTCAGGATGTATATTGATAATTGTTGAAATAAAATTGATGGCCCCTAAAATTGAGGATACACCTGATATATGAAGACTGAAAATAGCTAGATCAACAGATGCTCCTTCATGGGCAATATTTCTTGCTAGAGGTGGGTAAACAGTTCATCCTGTACCTGCTCCCTTATCAATAATTCTTCTTATTAATAGAAGGGATAATCTGGGTGGAAGAAGTCAAAAACTTATATTATTTAATCGGGGAAATGCTATATCTGGGGCTCCCAATATAAGTGGGACTAATCAGTTTCCAAATCCTCCAATTAAAATTGGTATAACTATAAAAAAAATTATAATAAAGGCGTGGGCTGTAACAATAGTATTAAAAATTTGGTCATCTCCAATTAATCTTCCTGGGGTTCCTAATTCTGTTCGAATCAAGACTCTAAGAGATGTTCCTACTATACCAGATCATGCTCCAAAAATAAAATATAAAGTTCCGATATCTTTATGGTTAGTAGAGAATAATCATTTGTTCGGTAAAATGGCTGAGGTTAGGCAGTAAATTGTAAATTTATTAACAAGATTATTCTTTTTTATCAAGTAATTATATAGTCAATTATGATATTAAATTGCAAATTTAATGGTGAATAAATTTCTATAATTTAAGAATTAGAAAAATTTCTTTTTTTGACTTTGAAGGTCACAAGTTTTTATATAACTTAAATTCTTTATAATATTATAATTATAATTAGTCCTGTAGGGATTCTAATTAATGATAAAATATCTAATAAAGTGAATGAAGAGTTTTGTGTTTTGTGAACAGGAGTATTTGTATATATGGTTATTCTGGAAAATGAAATACGTAAATAGAAAAACAGAGCAATTAAAGTAGATAAAATTAAAATTGTTGAAAGGGAAAAGAATAAAGAATTGCTTAATTGATTAATTGTAATTCATTTTGGTAAAAATCCTAAAAAGGGGGGTAACCCCCCTAATGAGAAAAAATTTATTATAAAAATAATTTTTGTTTTGTTTTTGATGTTGTTTATTTGAGATATAAAAAAAATTTTTCAGTGTTTTAGGGTTTTAATAATGATTATACTAGTAAATGAGTAGATTAAAAAATAAATAACTCAAGTATTTATTGAACATAATAAAGAAGAAAGCATTCATCTAATATGGTTAATTGATGAATAGGCTAGAATTTTTCGTATACAAACTTGATTTAAGCCCCCCAATCTTCCAATAATACTGGATGAAATAATAAATAAAATTATTAGACTATTAATTAAATTTAAGTATGAAATAAGAATTATGGGGGCAATTTTTTGTCATGTTAATAAGATTAGGTTTGAATTTCAAGATAACCCACTTGTTACTTCAGGTAACCAGAAATGTAATGGGGCTGCTCCTATTTTTATTAAGATGGCTGAACTTATAAGTATGGAAGATAAGTTATTATATTCAAAATTAAATTCTTTTGAATTGGTGAATAAAATAATAGAAAATAATAAAATAAATGAAGCTATTGCTTGAGTTAAGAAGTATTTAGAGGTTCTTTCTGAGGAAAATTTGTTTTTTTGTGTTTTTATTAGGGGAATAAATCTAAGAAGATTAATTTCTAGCCCAATTCATGAACAAAACCAAGATAAAGATGAGATTGAAATAATTGATCCTGAGATTAATATCCTATAAAATAAAAGTTTAAAAAATTTAGGTATTAAAAAGAAAAGGAGTCTGACCTTCATAAATGAGGTATGAACCCACTAGCTTTAGCTTAGCTTACCTTTTTATGTTTTAGTATAATATGTATGAGAGTTTTTGATACTTTAGGAAATAGTTTAAATCTATTAGGCATAT